GTTCTTACTCCTATTTTTATTTTACCCTAACCCAGTCTTAAAAGACTTAATCCCATTGATTGAATTTCATTAGTACTAAGAACTCCCTCTTGTTTAGAATTCATAAATCCACAGAAAATGAATAATTGGGATAGGGAATATCGGTTCTTTCACATTTCGATTCAAAATCAGAAACATGAATCACATTCTATCCAATATTAGACCTTTAAACAGAACCTTGTTCAAAAAAGCAATCTTTATTCTGATAGAATGGATATGCTCTGGGACGGAAGGATTCGAACCTCCGAATAGCGGGACCAAAACCCGTTGCCTTACCACTTGGCCACGCCCCAATTTCTATTGGACACTAATAAAGAATAATATTGTTCTTGGTTGTTCGTCAATTTCAGTCCAAATATCTATAAAATAGATTAGATTTTTTTTAGAATTTTTATACATGTAGGTATAGAATTTACCTGAATTTATTGATCATTACATATAATTCAATTAAGATATTGTATGAAAGTATAATTTCTTCTATTCTCTGTTGAGAATTGGAGGAGTTTTGATTGGGTGGATTCAAAGAAAAAGAAGGATCTTTTTGTCAACCTTACTTTCTTCATTTTTCCTTATATCAATAACTCAATCAAAATGCAATTATCTCCAAGAACAAAATTTCTGTTATGCTTAATATCTTTAGTTTAATCTGTATCTGTCTTAATTCTACTCTTTATTCGAGTAGTCCTTTCTTGGCCAAATTGCCCGAGGCCTATGCTTTTTTGAATCCAATCGTAGATATTATGCCAGTCATACCTCTACTCTTTTTTCTCTTAGCCTTTGTTTGGCAAGCTGCTGTAAGTTTTCGATGAGATCTTTAATACTAGCGTAGAAAAGTCATGATTTATTCAAGAAAAAAAATTCTAACAATTGATAAGATCAGATAAGTCTTATAGTATCAATCCTCGATTCAAAATTGAAATTTGTGGATAGCTGCGATAAATCCGACTCATCCCATTCGGACCCCTTTCCAGTGAAAGGCCTTATCCTATTAGGGTCCCCCACAATATCTAATTGTGGGTATGAAATAAGTTTTTGTTTGGTAATGTAATGAAGGACTCTTCTTACAAATGAAATGAATTTTCATTTCTGAAAATTATTTTCTATTTCTAGAAATCATTTCTTGGTGTCAAAACACGATATGTGGTATAAAAATAGAGGATCTATTCTCTTTTTTTTTTCAAAAAATGATCTTGGAGCTTGTGTAATGCTTACTCTCAAACTCTTCGTTTACACAGTAGTGATATTCTTTGTTTCTCTCTTCATCTTTGGATTCCTATCTAATGATCCAGGACGTAATCCTGGACGTGAAGAATAAAATAAGAAATCAGTTTTCCTTGCTTGATTTTAAAATTTTCTTAGGATTTTTTCTATTCCACGCGTTTAACTAGAAAAAAAGTTTGCAAAATTGGAAAGATAAATCAAATATCAAGTGATCAACGGAAACGGAAAGAGAGGGATTCGAACCCTCGGTACGAAAAACTCGTACAACGGATTAGCAATCCGCCGCTTTAGTCCACTCAGCCATCTCTCCCAATTGAAAAAGATAATTACTATGTTACATTACATATAATCTAAGGATTAAAAAATGCGTTCTTTCTCTGTCTTTATTATATAACGATGTACGATTTTTATCAGCAATTCTATTTAGATAAAGTAAGGACGCGAAAGATTCAAAAGATACAAACAATAGAAAGAAAACTAAAGAAGACCTCTTTGCTTTGATTTTGTTCGAAAGGGCCTTTTTATTTCCATGGCCTGGCCTGGTCAGTACCTAGCCGGGCCTTTTTTTTTGTTTCAACGAATCCTATTTTTTGTTTCAACGAATCCTAACTAAAATGATTTATCTGATTTGAAAACAAAAATGGTTGAACAAAAAAAAAAGAAGAAGGACTTTGTGTCATTTCTTATTATTCTTTCTTCTTTTTTGATTGACTTTACTACCTTAGGGGAATCAAAAAAGAAAACTATGAATTCTTACATACAATGCATTTTTATGTTATAATTTCAATGGTTTGTTTTGGCGAGCCCTATCTATCAAAACTCCTCCAGCAAAAGAAAAGAGAGAACTTAGTTATTAAAATAAAGCCCCTTTCTTTTCGGAATCTCATTTTTTCATGATTCTTTTCTGATCCTATCTTGATTCCGTCCAATTCCCCTATTCGACAAAATCGACAAAAGGTCCATTTGTATACAATAATCGCATTGTAGCGGGTATAGTTTAGTGGTAAAAGTGTGATTCGTTCTATTAACCCCCTTAATAGTTAAGGGGTCTTTCGGTTTGATTCATATTCCGATCAAAAACTTTATTTCTTAAAAGGATTTAATCCTTTACCTCTCAATGACAGATTCGAGGAACAATATACATTATCGTGATTTGTATCCAAGGTTACTTAGAAATTGAAAAATTGGGTTATGAAATTGCGAAACATAATCTTTGAATTGGATCATCCAATTGAACGAG